ATTACAATTGAAACCATCGAAAAAGAAATATGAGTTAATATATGCTCTAAAGTTAAAAATATCATAAAAATCTTGAATCCCTTAATCTTAATTAAGAAATTAAAATTGGGAACTGAATTCATTATATGATCTATTGTATCTCTTCTCGAAGATGGCATGCCGCTACTCGGACTCGAACCGAGATGCTTTAGCACTGCTTCCTAAGAGCAGCGTGTCTACCGATTTCACCATAGCGGCTTGCTCGAACTCATAATAGCCTATTCATATTCAATCGTCGAGATTGGAGGAGTAAATTCAATGCAATGTTTTTTAGGAAAGATTTAAACTGATAAATCCAAATTCATTCAAATAGGGATTTGAAGGTTCATTATTTTCATTTAGGGTGTCAGTTTATTAAATTAATTTAAGACTTTCGTGTAGGTTATGCTTTCCTGAGATTGAACTCTTGTAACTAGATAATTCTACCGCGATCGAACTCAAAAAAATGCATTTTTACAAAATAGACCCCATTTTGTTTGAATTATTTTAAAATGACACATTTTTCGTACACAATATCCTAACTAAGCTAACGGCTTTTTTGATTGGGTTGAAAGCGAAAGATATATGGGAGATCTATCTAATAATTTAGAGAAAGGAAATTAAGAAGTCCGAAAGTTACACAAAAAGTTTTAAAAATGGAATCAATTAGTATCAACAATTCATTAATTTTAACTTAGCTAAAGATTTTCTATTTGCTCTTCTATAGATATGATATAGAGAGAAAAAAGAATTTTCTTATTTATTATTGGAATTGTAACAAATAGTTCGATGGGGAAAATAAAACTCCCCACCTTGGAAATGAAAAAACATACTAAAAGAGGGTTAAAACCTCCTGTCTTTATTCTTTTTTCAAACAAAAAAAGTATTAGTTGTAGAATTCATTAAACAGAAGAATTCTTATTCCTATATCATAGGAGAAAAGAAAGGTCCATTTCATATTGATTAGCCCAACAATAATAACAATAGGTAATGTAAATTGTTCATTTTTAATTATGAAATGGACCTTTTTTTCGAGTCAAATCAATTCAGATTATTCCAACGTTTTATTACTTATTTGTTTGTCGCACAAAAAAACTTTTTGAATTTCCGGTCAAAAGAGATTTCCCTAACGAAAAAGCTTTTAACGCTGCCCAATATCCCTTCCGTTTCCAAATATTTTTACGAATACGCTTTTTTGATATAGAAGTACGTTTTTTTGGAACTGCCATTTAAAAATGAAGAGGTTACTCATTATTATAGTTGGATGTGAAAGACATCTATTGTTCAAAACGAATTGTTCTTTTTATTCTCTAGATAATATTATTTTCATATAAATGTAGATAGGTGAAAGATATGTGAAAATTGCATAAAATATTACTAGAAGAAGAGGATATATGATTTTTTTTTCAAAAAGAAAATGGTTTTTCTAGTCCATACAATATTCGTAAGAAAGAAAAATTTGTATTGATTGATATTGATACTTTTATTTCTCTTTCTTATTCAAATCTATAGAATATGCCGTGCCCTAGCAATTAAATTGGTTGAACTCTATAACATAAAGAATCAAAAAGACCCTACATTTCTATTTCTGCCTATTTTCGTCGTTCTACATTTAATTTACATGTACTAAAATACATCGAAAGGGTTAAGAACCCCACCCTTGTTGCTTACTGAAAAACTTTAATCTTTAATGTTTTTTATTTTATTAGACTGGAAATAAATCAATCAATTCCATAATGAACTAGTTCATTATTTTGAATAAACTAACTAAAATAGCGAGTTCTTATTTCATTAGGCCAGGTTAGTGATCTTAGTTAATCTAATCCTATGATTCATATTAGTATTTTTAGTGTAATTCTTTATACTTGCTCTATGACTAGAAATTTTTTAATAATCATTGAATTTTTCATTTTCGGTATCTTCATAAATATATTAGTGACTAACTAAGTATTCACGTTTTACGAGTACTTTAGTTATATCATTTGACCAATTGTAACTTCTTGATTTGAATAGTTGAAGTATTTAAGAAAGACTCACAATAAACAATAAGTAAGAATATAAAATTAGAAAATTCTATTTAAGTTAGTACATATCTTGATTTTTTTATTGACTCCTTTCAAAAGAGATAAGATCCGGTGAATCGGAAACACTTAATTAAGAATAAAAAACCTTTTATTTTTTATGGAACAGACATATCAATATGCATGGATAATACCCTTCGTTCCACTTCCAGTTCCTATGTTAATAGGGGTGGGACTTCTTCTTTTTCCCACGGCAACAAAAAATCTTCGTCGTATGTGGTCCTTTCATAGTATTTTATTGTTAAGTATAGTCATGATTTTTTCGATTGATCTGTCTATTCAGCAAATAAATAGCAGTTCTATCTATCAATATGTATGGTCTTGGATCATCACTAATGATTTTTCTTTAGAATTCGGCTACTTAATTGATCCACTTACTTCTATTATGTCAATATTAATCA